CCCGTTGGAAATACAAATGGGGGTGAAGACCCTGTTATAAATAACATGATTCATGGTTGGATTGATAGTGACAGCTCTAATAATATTGATCCTTTATTTGGTGTCAGCAACATTCGGAGTTTGATCTGTGATGACACTTTTTTAGTTAAGGATAGTAATGGTGAAAATTATTCCATATATTTGGATATTGAAAATTTGATTTTTAAGGTTGAAGACGATCGTTCTTTTTTGAGTGAATTGGGCGGTTTTTTTTCTAGTTGCCTAAATTATAGTTATCCGAATGATGGACCTAAGAGTGACAATCACTACTACAATCGTTACATGTATGATACTCAATATAGTTGGAATAATCACATTACTAGTTGCATTGAGAGTTATCTTCGTTCTGAAATCCATATTGATAGTTACATTTCAAGCGGTAGTGACAATTACAGTAAGAATTACATTTATAGTTACATTTGTAGTGAAAGCGTAAATAGTATTGACAGTGATAGTTTCATCAGTATACAAACTAGCGCAAGTGGAAGTGATCTCGATATAAGTAAAAAATACAGGAATTTGTGGGTTCAATGCGAAAATTGTTATGGATTAAATTATAAGAAATTTTTTAGGTTAAAACGGAATATTTGTGAACAATGTGGATATCATTTGAAAATGAGTAGTTCAGAAAGAATAGAACTTTTGATTGATCCAGGCACTTGGGATGCTATGGATGAGGACATGGTTTCGGTGGACCCCATTGAATTTCATTCGGAGCAGGAGCCTTATAAAGATCGTATTGATTCTTATCAAAAAAAGACAGGGTTAACTGAGGCTGTTCAAACAGGCATAGGTCAATTAAACGGTATTTCCATCGCAGTTGGGATTATGGATTTTCAGTTTATGGGGGGCAGTATGGGATCCGTAGTAGGCGAGAAAATCACCCGTTTGATCGAATATGCTACTAATAGATCTCTACCCCTTATTATAGTGTGTGCTTCGGGGGGAGCCCGCATGCAAGAAGGAAGTTTGAGCTTGATGCAAATGGCTAAAATATCTTCAGCTTTATATGATTATCAATCAAATAAAAAGTTATTCTACGTATCAATCCTTACATCTCCTACAACCGGTGGGGTGACTGCCAGTTTTGGTATGTTAGGAGATATCATTATTGCCGAACCTAATGCTTACATTGCATTTGCAGGTAAAAGAGTAATTGAACAAACATTGAATAAGACAGTACCTGATGGGTCACAAGAAGCTGAGTATTTATTCCATAAGGGCTTATTCGACCCAATCGTACCACGTAATCCTTTAAAGGGTGTTCTGAGTGAGTTATTTCAGCTTCACGGTTTCTGTCCTTTGAATCAAAATTGAATCAAGTAGATCATTTAATTTAATTCTGTTTTTTTTTTATTTGAAATTTACAAGTATTTAGTTTCAATTTTATTTAGTTTATGGTAATCAACGTGAAAATAAAAAATAATAAGCACGGAGTTTTACTTGAGGTTATAAAATACAATTGTATAACGGATCATAAGTTGTTGATAATCACTTTTCTTATTTGCTACAGATCCATTTTATTTCTACCTATATAATGCATGATTAGTAATCGGGAAGGCTCTATCAATAGGATAAAAGAGTTAATTTTTCTCCTAAATTAGGAAAAATTCATGTTATTTTATTACATTACGTATTTATTATAGATATAATTATTCTCCAAGTAAGAACCTTTTTTGGTATTTATTAGAAGATAAGTATAAGAGAACAATAATAATAAATATATATTATATAAAAGTGAATAGGTACACTTATTTAGTTCTACGTTTCTTGTACCTATTATTATATACTGATAATAGATATACTTATCATAAGATATCTTTATAACAGGTACAAAATACAAAATATTAAATCGAGGTATCCATTCTATGACAACTTTCAACTTACCCTCTTTTTTTGTGCCTTTAGTGGGTCTAGTATTTCCAGCAATTGCAATGGCTTCCCTATCTCTTCATGTTCAAAAAAACAAGATTATCTAGATTCGACGGGACCCAATCTCGTTCATTTTTTTTTTCAAGACTCGGACTTGGGTCATAATACAGATTTCTATATCTATTTAAATTTATCTATCTATTTAGTGGACATAGGATACAACATGTGGATTCTTCCGAACACAAATGAAAGAGCTATTATGCGCGTGGAAACATCATGGGATGATATATGGGGATATATAGATTATATATTCAAAAGGGGGTCCGCAGATGTATGAAATGGAAAGTAAAAATATCTCTATGTATGTAGATATCTATAGTGGGATTATATGAGGGGGATCCTTTTTTATATCTAAGCGATTCGATGAATTACTCCTAATGGTTAACATCATAATAAGAGTGCTAGTTGATAAGAGTTGCTTCAGGAACAAAAAAAGAAAGTCAAATTTTGGTTATTCTCTAAATTTCAATAAAATTAAACAACTGGATCTAGTATGAACTGGCGATCAGAACATATATGGATAGAACTTATAATGGGGTCTCGAAAAACAAGTAATTTATGTTGGGCCTGTATCCTTTTTTTAGGTTCACTGGGATTCTTATTGGTTGGAACTTCTAGTTACCTTGGTAGGAATCTGATATCCTTATTTCCTTCTCAGCAAATCCTTTTTTTCCCACAAGGGATCGTGATGTCTTTCTATGGGATCGGGGGTATGTTCATTAGCTCCTATTTGTGGTGCACAATTTCGTGGAATGTGGGTAGTGGTTATGATAGATTCGATAGAAAAAAAGGAATAGTGTGTATTTTTCGTTGGGGATTCCCTGGAAGAAATCGTCGAATCTTTCTTCGATTCCTTATGAGAGATATTCAGTCGATTAGAATAGAGGTTAAAGAAGGTATTTATTCCCGGCGTGTACTTTATATGGAAATCCGAGGCCAGGGTGCCATTCCTTTGACTCGTACTGATGAGAATTTGACTCCACGAGAAATTGAACAAAAGGCTGCGGAATTGGCCTATTTTTTGCGCGTACCAATTGAAGTATTTTGAAATGAATTGAAGAATGAATGCTTTCGCAGCATTGAGTTCTGTTTTGTTTTTTCAGGTCGCTCATTCGAGCAAAAGCAGACGCGTGTGAAAAAACCAGAAAACAGAAAACAAAGCGCTTTTTCCACCAAAAGTTTTTGATGGATTGTATATGGAAATCAACTCCATTTTTTCATACTCGTAACAAGTATACTAAGTATGGATTCATCATATATATCCGAAAAACTAAGACTATATATATACTTCATATTTTTGGGGTCCAATATTTTTTAATTGATATGTTAGATATAGATGGATCATATCTTGTAATTCAATTCTGTTTTTGTTTTGTCTCGAAATTCGAAAAATATGCATTTCTTGACTTGAAGTGGCTCGTTAGGGCATTCAGCGAAAGGATACAATTGCTTCGAATGAAGACATAATAAAAAAAATATTGTTTCCAGATCTAAGGATTAGCCCTTTAATTAAATTTGAATTAAATCAAATTTTTAATTAAATAAAATAAAGGGGGTCTGTGGATTCAATACCCTGTTTGTTATAGAACTCATGTTTCATGGAAATATCAGATTGGATAGAATCGAGGAATGAGGTGGTTTCATTAACAATTCACAGATTCAAAATGCCAAAAAAGAAAGCATTCAACCCCCTTCTATATCTTACATCTATAGTTTTTTTGCCCTGGTGGATTTCTTTCTCATTTAATAAAAGTATGGAATCCTTGGTTACTAATTGGTGGAATGCTGGGCAATCCGAAGTTTTTTTGAATGATATTCAAGAAAAGAACGTTCTGGAAAAATTCATAGAATTAGAAGAACTCTTCCTTTTGGACGAAATGATAAAGGAGTACCCCGATACACATATACAAAAGCTTCATATAGGAATACACAAAGAAACGATCCAATTGGTCAAAATGTACAATGAGGATCATATCCATACCATTTTACATTTTTCGACAAATATAATAAGCTTCGCTATTCTAAGTGGTTATTCTATTCTGGGTAATGAAGAACTTGGTATTATTAATTCTTGGGTTCGGAAATTTATCTATAACTTAAGCGACACAATAAAAGCTTTTTCTATTCTTTTATTAACGGATTTATGTATTGGATTCCACTCGCCTCATGGTTGGGAACTACTGATTGGTTCTGTCTACAAGGATTTTGGATTTTATCATAATAATCAAATTATATCTGGTCTTGTTTCCACCTTTCCAGTCATTCTAGATACAATTTTTAAATATTGGATTTTCCGTTATTTAAATCGTGTATCTCCGTCACTTGTAGTCATTTATCATTCAATGAATGACTAAAAATGATCTACTGATATAAATCTAATCATAATGTTTTTTTTACTTCGTACATAAACAAACCATTCAAAATGTTACTTATTTTTTAAGTTTCTACCGATCCGGGAAATGACTCCTGGATCCCAGTAAAATAGCAGAATCGTGGATAGGGAACTCTACTAGCAACCTACCCAATTTATTGTAGAAATTTTCGGGGATCAATGATTGGACCATGCAAAATAGAAATATCTTTTCTTGGATAAAGGAACAGATGACTCGATCCATTTTCGTATCGGTCATTATATTTATATATGTAATAACTTGGACATCTATTTCACACGCATATCCCATTTTTGCACAACAGGGTTATGAGAATCCACGAGAAGCTACTGGGCGTATTGTATGCGCCAATTGTCATTTAGCCAATAAGCCCGTGGATATTGAGGTTCCACAAGCGGTACTTCCGGATACTGTATTTGAAGCAGTTGTTAGAATTCCCTATGATATCCAACTGAAACAGGTTCTTTCTAATGGGAAACGGGGATCTTTGAATGTGGGGGCTGTTCTTATTTTACCTGAAGGATTCGAATTAGCTCCCTCCGATCGTATTTCTCCGGAAATGAAAGAAAAGATGGGCAATCTTTCTTTTCAGAGTTATCGTCCTACTAAAAAAAATATTCTTGTAATAGGTCCTGTTCC